GAGGCAGACCTAAGTCAAGGTAACCCTTCTTTGAAACACTTTGGTATTGCTCCTTCATCAGAATTCAAATGATGAATCACAGAGCACATGGAGCCATCTTATTATCTTCCCATAAAGAAAAAATATGGTGGACTAACTGATCTTTACATCAATCAGTTGATGAAAGAGCCCAATGCAACAAAATGCATGTTGGGTCTTTGAAACAGTTCGAATCATTTCGATAATAATCAGTTTGATCTGTTTTACCGAGAAGGTCTACGGTTCGAGTCCGTATAGCCCTAACACATTCTATTTTTGTATAGACATTCTATTTTAGTTTAGTATAGTTTTCATTTCCTCATTAGATTAGTACTTGTTTATGGACTGACCGGTCTATTTGTCCGTAGAAATGAAAGCATTACCACATGCTCATGTGAATACATAGGGACAGGAAAATAAAAACAATAATTCATTCCAACGAATCCAATCGCTATTTGTAAAATCTAGGATAATATCCTTCTTCCTTCATCTTCACGGATGAATTACATATGACTTTTTTCCTGTCCATGATCAAAGAGTTACGGATATACTTTTGTTTTGGTATACCCAATCTCAGTCAATGAAAATCATGACATGCTCCTCCGTCTAAAAACTTTATCCTGACCCAGCCAAATGGAATCCTAAGTTACACAGATCTAGTACCTATTCTTTTCTTGATCTTGTATTTGTAGAAATCCCTCGACTTCAACTAATTCTTTTTTGGCCGAACAACAAACAAATTGGTTGTTTCAAATATAATGCAGAGATAATGAATTGGTCCTTAATGTATCAACGTTCCTTCGTCTATATTCTATGAGTTGGGTTGGTTTGGGGATTTGGTCTGTCGAATTGTTCGACAATGTGTGATTCTTTCTATTAGAAGTATCTTATGTAGATCATTTATGATTCCACGAATTCTATCACTCTGTGCTATTTTTCATTGTGTAGCGTAAGTTTGTTCCAAAATAAACCCCCCGAAACCTAGCCCCTCGGTTGGTCTTACTAAGTGCTATTGCCGTAACAAGGATTTTTGTTCATCCCAAATCGCGGTCTTTCTTTAGTACTAGATTCTTTTTATTTCTGAGAGGATCCGGGGGTATAGTACAGATTCCAAGTTTCGGATTTTTTTGGTATTGAAAGATATGAGTTGTTATATGGAAAGGTTCCTCGCAACTCAACGGATTGAATCAAATCAATAAAGTAAGGAAAATAGAAATGAAATCTAGGACAAGGAAGGGAGATAAAATAGAATTGTTCGATGTATTAGATTATGTTTATGTATTCCTATCCAATCAATAGAAGCAATGATTCTCCGTCTGGATTTTAATGAAAAGAATACTTCGAGTAGAATATGCTAGAAATCCCTAGACATTTTACCCCATATGACTACAGAAAATTTTTTTTGCATTAATTTTTAAAATGAAAATTATATTATGTATAAAATTAACTATAAAAAAACATAGTTATAAACATATTATATTCTATTTTAAATATAGTTATACTAATACTATTAGTATTATTTCTGATTTTATTTAATTTATTAGTATTATACTATATTTAGTATTTGTATTTAATTCCTTTTTTAGGGAGAAACCGAGACAAAATAAGAGAGTTTTGTTTGTGTAAGAGCATCCTATATCTACACCATATCTAAATGGAATCGAAATACAAAAAAATGTAAGTGGAGTTCCGTTGTATGAATCTTTAAACAAGACATGCCCCATAGCAAACAAACTCTAAACTATGGGGTTTGATTTGATCAAACAAAATTTCTTTTTTCGCCTAAGATGGGTGGTGGATGAATTGACAGGTTCAATTCAAATCAAAAATGCAGCCTATTCCACATTAATAAATAGGAGTACATTTATGTTTCTGCTTCACGAATATGATATTTTCTGGGCATTTCTAATAATATCAGGTGCTATTCCTATTTTAGCATTTGTAATTTCCGGAGTTTTAGCCCCGATTAGTGAAGGACCAGAGAAGCTCTCTAGTTATGAATCGGGTATAGAACCCATGGGAGACGCTTGGTTACAATTCCGAATCCGCTATTACATGTTTGCTCTAGTTTTTGTTGTTTTTGATGTTGAAACGGTCTTTCTTTATCCATGGGCAATGAGTTTCGATGTATTGGGCGTATCCGTATTTATAGAAGCTTTCATTTTCGTGCTTATCCTAATTGTTGGTTCAGTTTATGCATGGCGAAAAGGAGCATTGGAATGGTCTTAGCTGAATATTCAGACAATCAAAAAAAAAAAAAGGAAGGAAAAGATTACATTGAGACAGTTATGAATTTGATTGATTTTCCGTTACTTGACCAAACAACCCCCAATTCAGTTATTTCAACTACATCGAATGATCTTTCGAATTGGTCAAGACTCTCCAGTTTATGGCCTCTTCTCTATGGTACCAGTTGTTGTTTTATTGAATTTGCTTCATTAATAGGCTCGCGATTCGACTTTGATCGTTATGGATTAGTACC